GAAAAAAAAAGTAAAACAAGAAAATTCTAGTTTTTTAACAGTTTGGGGAACGGAAACAGAACTTCCTTTTGGTCCTGCCCGAACCCTACCTTCTTTTTTTGAACCCATATATAAAGAACTAAAAAAAAATATTCGAAAAGTGAAAAAGAATTATTTTCTACCTCTAAAAGTAAAAGTTTCAAAACCATGGGTTATCAAAATTTTTCCAGTTCTAAAACGAATAATGAATAAACTTGAAAAAGTAAACCCAATTTATTTATTTGAATTCAAGAAGGTGAAAGTATATGAACCAAATGAAAATGCAAAAGATTCAAAAGATAATAATAAGATTATTCCTGAATCGACCATGCAAATTCAATCTATGAATTGGACAAATTTTTTATTCATAGAAAATGAAATGAAAGATCTTGCTGATAAGACAATCATAATCAGGAATCAAATAGAAGAAATCGCAAAAGAAAAGAAAAAAAAAGTTCCAGCCTATGATGATAAAAGACCAGAATTAAAGAAAGATATTTGGCGGATATTCAAAAGAATAAATACTCGATTAATATGCAAATCACATTATTTTATGAAATCTTTCATTGAAAAAATATACATGGATATCCTGCTATGTATGGTTAGCATTTCGAAGGTCAATGCACAACTTTCAACAAAAAAAATGATCAATGAATCCATTTACAACGATGAAAGAAATCAAGAAGGAATTGATGAAACAGATCAACATACAATGAACTTTATTTCGACTATAGAAAAAGAAAAGGACTTTTCAAATCCTAGTAATAATTCAAATACTTATTACGATTTATCTTCCTTGTCCCAAGCATATGTATTTTACAAAATATCACAAACCCAATTACTTAACAACCATCACTTTAGATCTGTACTTCAATATCGCGGTACCCATCCTTTTATTAAGGACAAGATAAAGTATTATTCTATAACCCGAGGAATATTTAACTCCAAATCAAGGTATAAGTATAAGAAAATAAAGAAGCCTGGAATGAATGAATGGAAAAACTGGTTAAAGGGTAATTATGCATACAATTTATCTCAGAGCAAATGGTCTCGATTAGTATTAGTAGCGAAAAAATGGCGAAAAAAAATCAATCAAAATTGTACGATTCACAATAAAGAATCAATGAAATTTTCTTCATATAAAAAAGAAAAAGACCGATCAATTCATTACAAAAAAAAAAATCTCTATACAGTGTATTTATGGCCGAATCAAAAAGAAAAATTAAAAAAGCAATATGTATATGATCTTTTATCACATAAATATATATATTATGGGGATAGTAAAGATTCCTCTATTTATAAACCAAAATTACAACTAAAAAGGAACCAAAAAATTCCATATAATTTCAACATACAGAAACCCGAATTGTTTTATGGAATTGATAATTCCATAGAAAAAAATTATGTTTTTAATAAGCATAAAAATCTGAATAGGAAATATTTTGATTGTAGAATTCTACATTTTTACCCGAAAAACACTATTGATGTAAACGATATCGATATTATCGACTTTACAAATGTACGTATCGGTACCAAACTTGAAAAAAATGCTAAGACTAAAAAAATAAATATTAATATAAAAATAAAAAAATTGAAAAAAAAAGATATTTTTTTTCTTTCAAAACATCAAGAAAAAGAAACAAATCTATACAAAAAAAACAACTCCAATCAAAAAAGTTTTTTTGATTGGATGGGAATGAATCGAAAAAGGGAAAGAGTTTTTTGTAAAAAAAAAAAATCAAATCTGAAACTTTGGTTCTTCCCGGAATTCAGATTTCCTTTTGATACATATAAGGCATATAAGATTAAACCGTGGATCATCCCAATCAAATTACTTCTTTCCAATCAGAATTTAGATGAAAAAAAAAAAATGAGTCAAAATAAAAGTGTCAAAGATTCTATTTTAATAAAATTAAAAAACCAAGAAAAAAACGAAGAAAAGACAAATCTTGTGTCAGATCCAAGCAAACAAAACAAAAAAAAGCCTCTTCAAAAGGATTATGCGAGATCCGAAAGTAAAAAGAAAAAACGATGCAAGAAAAGCAAGGAATCAGAACTAGATTTATTCCTAAATAAATATTTAATTGTTCAATTAAGATGGAACAACTTCGTTAATCATAAAATGACAAGAAATATCAAGGCATATTGTTTCTTACTTAGATTGATGGATCCAAGTTCTATAGCTCTAGCCTTAATTCGAAGAAAAGAGATGGATCTAGATGCAATCCTTAATAAGGACAATCTAACTCTTACAAACTTTTTAAAAAAAGGAATATTGATTATCGAATCAACTCGTCTAGCTTTTATAACGGGTAGAAAATTAATTATGTATCAAACCATAAGTATTTCATTGATCGATGGCAAAAAAAGTAATCACCAAATAAATATAAAATACAAAAAAAAAAAATATGTCAATAAGAAGAATTTTAATAAATCTACTGAACAACATGGAAATATGCTTGTGAATGGGAATCCAGATTATTATGATCTCCTTGTTCCTGAAAATATTCTATCTCCTAGACGTCGTAGAGAATTGAGAATTCTAATTTGTTTCAACTCTCCTAATTGGGATGTTGTGAATAGAAATCAAATATTTTACAATGAAAACAATATAAGAAACTCCACACAATTTATGAATGAAGACAAAGGTATTAATCTTAATATAGATTCAAATATAAAATATAAGTTGTTTCTTTGGCCCAATTACCGATTAGAAGATTTAGCTTGTATGAATCGCTATTGGTTTGATACCAATAATGGTAGTAATTTCAGTATGTCAAGGATACACATGTATACACGATTTAGAATTATCTAATTATCTAATAGTATATTTGATATACTTTATGTCACATGTCAATATTCACATGCCATTTTCCGTAGATGAAAAGTGAAGGATATATGTTATACTTTGCTACTTTGGTACATAAACATAACATAATATGTATTTACTTGTGTATCAATTCAATCTAGAAAGAAATTCACAGAATCTTTTTAGGTGCAAAAAAAGATTCTCTTCGGTAAATGTGTAAATGTATTATCCTTTTCTATCCAAATCCAATTTTCAATTGGATTTGGATAGAATCAAATAAAAAAACTATTTGGAAATGAATAAATTTTTATTTTTGTGTGTACTAGATTAAAAAAAATGGAAATAACATTATAATAATAATAATAAAAATAATATATATTATTTTCTTTTTCCTAATCGGAAAAATCCGTGGAAAAGAAAGAAAAAAAAAGTTTTTTATGGTAAAAAATTCATTCATTTCACTTATTTCACAAGAAGAAAAAGAAGAAAACAGAGGTTCTGTTGAATTTCAAGTATTAAGTTTCACAAATAAGATACGAAGACTTACTTCACATTTGGAATTGCACAAAAAAGATTTTTTATCAAAAAGAGGTCTACAAAAAATTCTGGGAAAACGTCGACGTATGCTGGTCTATTTGTCAAAGAAAAATGGAGTGCGTTATAAGAAATTAATTGATGAATTGGATATTCGAGAACCAAAAAATTGTTAATTTCATTGTTTGGATTTTTGAATTAGTAATTATTAGATTTTACATTTGGGATTTGGACGAATCTACTTTTTGAGGAATTCGTGAAATAATGAATTAAGGAAGAAAAGGTATGACTGTACCGGCTAAAAAAAAAGATTTCATGATCGTTAATATGGGTCCTCACCACCCATCAATGCATGGTGTTCTTCGACTAATTGTTACTCTCGATGGTGAAGATGTTATTGACTGTGAACCTATATTGGGTTATTTACACAGGGGTATGGAAAAAATAGCGGAAAACCGAACAATCATACAATATTTGCCTTATGTAACACGTTGGGATTATTTAGCTACTATGTTCACAGAGGCAATAACGGTAAATGCACCAGAACAACTGGAAAATGTTCAAGTACCTAAAAGGGCTAGCTATATCAGAGTAATTATGCTGGAGCTGAGTCGTATAGCTTCTCATTTGTTATGGCTTGGACCTTTTATGGCGGATATCGGTGCACAGACTCCCTTTTTTTATATTTTTAGAGAGAGGGAATTGATATATGATTTATTCGAAGCTGCCACAGGTATGCGAATGATGCATAATTATTTCCGCATCGGAGGCGTAGCAGCCGATCTACCTTACGGCTGGATAGATAAATGTTTAGATTTTTGTGATTATTTTTTAACAGGGATTCTTGAATATCAAAAACTTATTACGCAAAATCCTATTTTTTTGGAGCGAGTCGAAGGAGTGGGCATTATTGGTGGGGAGGAAGCGATAAACTGGGGTTTATCGGGACCAATGTTACGAGCTTCTGGAATACAATGGGATCTTCGTAAAATTGATAATTATGAGTGTTACAATGAATTCGATTGGGAAGTCCAATGGCAAAAAGAAGGAGATTCATTAGCTCGTTATTTAGTACGAATGGGTGAAATGAGGGAATCCATAAAAATAATTCAACAGGCCCTAGAAGGAATTCCTGGCGGACCCTATGAAAATTTAGAAGTCCGGCGCTTTGGTAGAGCAAAAAATTCCGAATGGAATGATTTTGAATATAGATTTATTAGTAAAAAACCTTCACCCAATTTTGAATTGTCGAAACAAGAACTTTACGTAAGAGTGGAAGCCCCAAAGGGGGAATTAGGAATTTATTTGATAGGAGACAATAGTATTTTCCCTTGGAGATGGAAAATTCGTCCACCCGGCTTCGTAAATTTGCAAATTCTTCCTCAACTAGTTAAAAGAATGAAATTGGCTGATATCATGACGATACTAGGTAGTATAGATATCATTATGGGAGAAGTTGATCGTTGAAATGATAATTGATACGACAGAAGTACAAACTATCAATTCTTTTTCTACATCGGAATCCTTAAAAGAGGTCCATGGGCTCATATGGACTTTTGTACCCATTTCAATCCTTATATTGGGAATTACAATAGGGGTACTAGTAATTGTGTGGTTGGAAAGAGAAATATCTGCAGCGCTACAACAACGTATTGGGCCTCAATATGCTGGACCTTTGGGAATTCTTCAAGCTTTGGCAGATGGAACTAAACTACTTTTAAAAGAAGATCTTCTCCCGTCTAGAGGAGATCTTCGTTTGTTTAGTATTGGACCATCTATAGTAGTCATATCGATTCTAGTAAGTTATTTAGTAATCCCTTTTGGGTATCGCCTTGTTTTAGCCGATCTCAGTATAGGTGTTTCTTTATGGATCGCCATTTCAAGTATTGCTCCTATTGGGCTTCTTATGTCAGGGTATGGATCGAATAATAAATATTCTTTTTCAGGTGGTTTGCGAGCTGCTGCTCAATCCATTAGTTATGAAATACCATTAACTCTATGTGTATTATCAATATCTCTACGTGTGATTCGTTGAATATAAAATTTATACTTTTTTCCTTTACTTCTAGGAAAAAAGTTGAATGAATTGAATGGATATTTTTTTTTTTATTCATGATTCAGGTCAATGAGTTAAACCAAATAGTTATATGAGTGAAACAAAACAACTTAGAAATTTGCAGTAAGAAGATAAAATCTCACTTCATATGTACAAGAATAAAATTGAAGTAAACATAAGCCGTGTAAAATGGTTATCCCAAGATTGAGATTCGTCATCATATCTTGAAGCGGGTATAAAAGATCGACTGTATGGAGTTTTCATTACTGTCTTGTATTTATTAACATGCCGTAGATCAATCAAAAATCAGTGGACAATTAGGAACACAAAAGTACACAAAAGATTAGTAATGGAGATAATATAAGGTAAGGTATCAAAAAAAAAGATATTTCTGCATAAAATGAATCATAATAGAGGCTTTAAATTGGTAGAAATGATCAAGCAGTACTTTCCTATGATTCCGATCTAGAGTAATACTCCTATTCACTGATTAAAAAAAATAACTATTCAGAACGAATTAATCCTTTATTTATTTTTTTCAAAGTACCCGCCTCTGAAATAGAAGAACAGAAATAAAAGAAATGGAATATAATATTCGAATGAATAAAAAAAATCTTTATTTATTCTTTTTCCTATGCATATACATCCAAATAGATGAAATTCTTATCATTATTTAATTTATGAAAAATTCCTCTAATTATTTTATTAATTTTTTTTTATTCATATAACGAATATTTGATTAAATAGTTTAAATTATTACCGAACAAAACAAAGAAAAATATACTTTGATTATAAGGGATGAGATGAATTCCGAAGCCTTTTTTTTTCTTATTTTTGCGAACGGAATTTCATTGGTTTAATTTGGGACTCTCCGACAGATCCTTTTTTTCTACCCTAAAACAAAAGGAAGTGATAAGACCGAACCAGTCCTTACATTTATTTGTGGCCATAGAGGAGCCGTATGAGGCTGAGGTCTCATGTACGGTTTTGAAATAGCGATGGGAACAGTGCTGTTTTTATCGACTATAATTATCTAATAGTTCAAGTACAGTTGATATAGTTGAAATACAGTCCAAATATGGTTTTGGGGGGTGGAATCTGTGGCGTCAGCCCATAGGATTTATGGTTTTCATAATTTCTTCTCTAGCTGAATGTGAGAGATTGCCCTTTGATTTACCAGAAGCGGAAGAAGAATTAGTAGCAGGTTATCAAACAGAATATTCAGGTATCAGATTTGGTTTATTTTATCTTGCTTCGTACCTAAATCTATTAGTTTCTTCATTATTTGTAACGATTCTTTACTTAGGTGGGTGGAAGTTATCTATTCCATATATATCTGTTCCTGAACTTTTCGGAATAAAAAAAATAGCTGGAGTCTTTGGAATGACAATTGGTATCCTTGTTACATTAGCTAAAGCTTATTTGTTTATATTCATTTCTATCACAACAAGATGGACTTTACCCAGGATGAGAATGGACCAGCTATTAAATCTTGGATGGAAATTTCTTTTACCTATTTCTTTGGGTAATCTATTATTGACAACTTCTTCTCAACTTGTTTCACTATAAATTAAATAATAGAATACGATAAGAATATTCTAGATTCATAACCCCTTTCAAACAAGAGAAAGAAACATCAATTTATTCATGGATATCTACAATATGTTTCCAATGGTGACTGGGTTCATGAATTATGGTCAACAAACAATACGGGCTACAAGGTACATTGGTCAAAGTTTCATAATTACCTTATCTCACACAAATCGTTTACCTGTAACTATTCAATATCCTTATGAAAAATCAATTACGTCAGAACGTTTTCGCGGTCGAATTCACTTTGAATTTGATAAATGTATTGCTTGCGAAGTATGTGTTCGTGTATGCCCAATAGATCTACCTGTTGTTGATTGGAGATTGGAAAGAGATATGAAAAAGAAACAATTACTTAATTATAGTATTGATTTTGGGGTCTGTATATTTTGTGGTAACTGTGTCGAGTATTGTCCAACAAACTGTTTATCAATGACTGAAGAATATGAACTTTCTACTTATGATCGTCACGAATTGAACTATAATCAAATTGCATTGGGTCGGTTACCAATATCAGTAATTGGAGATTATACAATTCAAATAGTTATGAATTCAACTCAAATAAAAATCAATAAAGATAAATCCCTTGATTCAAGAACGATTACCAATTACTAAAATTTTTTTGATATAAAGGATCAAAGCTTTTTTTGTCAATAACTACAAATATAATACTATTTATTTATTTTTGAGAATTATTCTTTTATTTAAACTAATTATAATAATAAATTTTATTTATCGCGAGAATTTCAAAATATACAATTCTAAAGTTTTTTCTTTTGGATAAAAAAGTAAGTGTAATTAGTCCAATAATTAGTTATCTATTATATATATATAATAGATAACTAATTATATATGTTCTATATAGTTATATCCATATTAAGATTTAATTCAATTAGGAAGGTATCATAAATTGGATAAACCTTTTTCCTTGACTATTTATTAAAGTCATGATTTGACTTATTTTTTTGTGGACATTTTATACATAATGGATTTACCAGGACCAACACATGATATTCTTGTAGCATTTCTGGGGTCAGTTCTTCTATTAGGGGGTATGGGAGTTGTATTACTTACCAATCCTATTTATTCTGCTTTTTCGTTGGGGTTGGTTCTTGTTTGTATATCTTTATTCTATATTTCATCGAACTCCTTTTTTGTGGCTGCTGCACAGCTTCTTATTTATGTGGGAGCCATAAATGTTTTAATTATATTTGCGGTAATGTTCATGAATGGTTCCGAATATTCTAATGATTCATATTTTTGTACCGTTGGAGATGGAGTCACTTCACTGGTTTGTATAAGTATTTTTTTTTCACTGATTACTATTATATCAGATACATCATGGTATGGAATTATTTGGACTACAAGATCAAACCAGATTATAGAACAGGACCTAATAAGTACTGTTCAACAAATTGGGATTCATTTATCGACAGATTTTTATCTTCCCTTTGAACTAATTTCAATAATTCTTTTAGTTTCCTTGATAGGTGTAATTACTATGGCTCGCCAATAATAAATATAGTTAGAATAAAAAAAATTAGAGTTATAAAAATTTTAAATATGAAATTAAATATATAATAAAATCAAAAGGTTTAATAATTTTAGTTAAATTTGTTTACTTTCTTTTGTTTTGTAATTATAACTTCTAGTTAATTGAATCCCTTGAATTGTTGATATTGAAATGAATCGAGATTGATAAGGAGTTAGTCAATGATGTTCGAGCATGTACTTTTTTTGAGTGTCTATTTATTTGCTATTGGTCTCTATGGATTGATCACAAGTCGAAACATGGTTAGAGCACTTATGTGTCTTGAGCTTATACTAAATTCGGTTAATATTAATCTCGTAACATTTTCTGATATATTTGATAGTCGACAATTAAAAGGGAACATTTTCTCAATATTTATTATAGCCGTTGCAGCTGCAGAAGCTGCTATTGGACTTGCTATTGTTTCGTCGATTCATCGAAACAGAAAATCAACGCGTATCAACCAATCGAATTTGTTGAATAATTAATTAAAATTATCATGATCATATACTAAAAAATTAGTTATTTTATTTCTATATCTATAGATTATTCATCTAATTAATATAGAAATAAAATATAAATAATAATATAAATAATATAATATATATAATATAAATTATATATATATAATATAATATAAATAAAATTAAATAAAAATAAAAAATAGAAGATTAATATATATTATATATATATAACGTGTATATATAACATGTAAAATATATAGTATATATAATAACTAAGAAACTATAATATATGAATTATATATATATATTATAATGTATATACATTATAATATATATATATGATATATATATTAAATAATTAATACTAAACTAATTTATAATAATCTAAATAAAATTAAATCTAAATAATTTAATTTTATTTAGATTTAATTTTAGATATTTATATATTGATTTGAATATCAATTTATTTTGTTGGACCATTTTCATTCACACACCCGACTCGTATGATTATAATTTTTGAAACGAAAATTAAAGTCTCTTGGCTTTTTCTTATAAGCAGATTTAGAAAAATATTGATTCTTCCAATTTTAGTAAACCACTGCTTCGTCTGGTGTCTACAATATAACTACTACATTCTATACCAGATTGAAAATTTTTGATGTTCAAACCCGGGCTGTTATAGATTCAATGTCACATTCAGTAAAAATTTATGATACATGTATAGGGTGTACTCAATGTGTACGAGCTTGCCCTACGGATGTGTTGGAAATGATACCGTGGGACGGATGTAAAGCTAAGCAAATTGCTTCCGCACCAAGAACCGAGGATTGTGTAGGTTGTAAGAGATGTGAATCCGCTTGTCCAACGGATTTTTTGAGTGTCCGTGTCTATTTATGGCATGAAACAACTCGCAGCATGGGACTATCTTATTGATACGTTACAAAAAAATACACTTTAATTATTTGATTCCTCTTTACCGACAAAAGCTCGTATTCAGAATAGAATAATATATTTTATTAAGTACGGGCTTTTGTGGTCAAAAACGTATCTTGTCTTTATCACGAATAATTTTCCTTGGCTAACAATACTTGTTGTTTTGCCGATATTCGTCGGCTCTTGCATTTTTTTTCTTCCTTATAGAGGAAATAAGATGTTCAGGTGGTATGCTATAGGTATTTGCTTGTTAGAACTCCTTTTAATGACCCACGTTTTCTGTCATCATTTCCAATTGGACGATCCATTAATACAATTGGAAGAAGATTTTAAATGGATAGATATTTTTGATTTTCACTGGAGACTGGGAATCGATGGACTTTCCATAGGACCCATTTTACTGACAGGATTTATCACCAGTTTAGCTACTTTAGCAGCTTGGCCAGTTACTAAAAATTCACAATTGTTCTATTTTCTCATGCTAGCAATGTACAGTGGTCAAATAGGACCATTTTCTTCTCGAGACCTTTTACTTTTTTTCATGATGTGGGAGTTAGAATTAATTCCTGTTTATTTACTTTTATCCATGTGGGGAGGAAAAAACCGTCTCTACTCGGCGACAAAGTTTATTTTGTACACGGCGGGGGGCTCCATTTTTCTTTTAATAGGGGTTCTGGGTATGGGTTTATATGGTTCTAATGAACCTACATTAGATTTTGGAAAATTAGCTAATCAATCATATCCTGTGGCATTGGAAATAATATTATATTTTGGATTCCTTATTGCTTATGCCGTCAAATTGCCGATTATACCTCTACATACTTGGTTACCCGATACCCATGGAGAAGCACATTACAGTACATGTATGCTTCTAGCTGGAATCTTATTAAAAATGGGAGCATATGGACTTATTCGAATCAATATGGAATTATTATCCCACGCTCATTCCATATTTTCTCCCTGGTTGGTAATAATAGGAACTATTCAAATAATCTATGCAGCTTCGACCTCTCTCGGTCAACGGAATTTGAAAAAGAGAATAGCCTATTCTTCTGTATCTCACATGGGTTTTACAATTATAGGAATTGGTTCCATAACCGGAATCGGGCTCAATGGTGCTATTTTACAAATACTCTCTCATGGATTTATTGGTGCTGCACTTTTTTTCTTGACGGGAACGACTTGTGATAGAATGGGTCTTGTTTATCTCGACGAAATGGGGGGGGTATCGATCCCAATGCCAAAACTTTTTACCATGTTCAGTAGTTTTTCAATGGCTTCTCTTGCATTGCCGGGAATGAGTGGTTTTGTTGCAGAATCATTAGTTTTTTTTGGAATAATTATTAGTAAAAGATTTCTTTTAATGTCAAAAATACTAATTACTTTTGTAATGGCAATAGGAATGATATTAACTCCTATTTATTTATTATCTATGTTACGTCAGATGTTCTATGGATACAAGTTATTTCATGTTACAAATTATAATTTTTTGGATTCTGGACCACGAGAACTATTTGTTTCAATCTGTATCTTTTTACCCATACTAGGGACTGGTATTTATCCCGATTTCATTCTCTCGTTATCAGTTGATAGGGTACAAGCTATACTATCTAATTATTTTTATCGATAGTCTTTCATTAAAAATACGGAAATCGAATTTTTTTGTCTTTTTATTTTCCGCTTTTAAACGCCGAACAATGCAAAAGAATTAAATGAATTAAAAATCTCAATTTTAATCAGATACATTTCGAGTTTTTTTAGAACCCTTTGAACCAGGAATGGTTCAAGGGGTTCTAAAAAAACTTGCACAAAGAAAGAACTTTCACTATATATTTATATATAAATATATAGTTATATATAAATATAGGTTTCACTATATATTTATATATAAATATAGGTATGGGATGATGTTTTGTTCTTATATGTACTCGTTATTTTATGTAGTTTATTCAATTATTTAGTATTTTAGATGTTAATGTGAATGAACCATAACTATGTAGACCTATCCCTAATAGATTGATTCCAAAATAGCATATCCAAATTATAAGGAATCCCATAGAAGCCACAAGTGCTGAATTTGTACCCTGCAAACTTTGATTTGTACTAGTTCTAATATGTAAATAAATTGCGAATATGATCCAAGTAATAAATGCCCAAGTTTCCTTGGGGTCCCAACTCCAATACGATCCCCATGCTTCATTAGCCCATACTGCTCCACAAAGAATTCCTATGGTTAAAAAGATAAACCCTAAACTAATGACACGATAACTCAAATAATCCAAACGTTGAGTTAATTGATATTTATAATAATTTCGAAATGAAAGAAAAGAAGTGTTTTTATAAACACTTCTTTTTTCATTCCAATAGTTAATCTTACCAAAGATAAATTTCTTAATTAAGAAATTTTTTACTTTACCATTACAAAAAATATTGATGTTTTTTCGAAATGTAATGACTAGAAGAGCCACTGAGAATAATGATCCACATAAAAGAGCAGCATAGCTTAATAACATCATACTTACGTGCATCATTAACCACTGAGATTGTAGAGCAGGTACTAATATTACGGATTGGTGCATTTCAGTTAAAAGACCCGACGTGGCAAAGCCTTGTGTGAAAATGGTACTTGATGCAGTTATTGTGTTTAAATCATTTTTATGATTCCCCATCTTGTAAATGATATGAATAATGGATAAACTACACGAAAGGAAAATTAATGACTCGTATAAATTACTTAAGGGAAAATGTCCCGAAGAAATCCAACGAGAAACCAATAATCCCGTTATAGAGAAAAAAGTAGCTATCATTCCTTTTTCTGATGAATCAGGCAATCCTACGCTTTCGTGGACAAAAAAGGTCATCAAATAAATCGTAATAACAATTGAAATTATCGAAAAAGAGATATGAGTCAATATATGTTCTAAAATTGTAAATATCATAAAAAGGAGTCCCATAAGAGAATTGAAATCGAGAATTGAATACATTATAGGAGCCATTGTATAGGATCCATTGTGTCTATTTTAGAAGATTTTTTTTGATAGGATAGGATGCCGCCACTCGGACTCGAACCGAGATGCTCTAGCACTGCTTCCTAAGAGCAGCGTGTCTACCAATTTCACCATGGCGGCTTACTTGAAATAATAATAGTCAATTTATGTTGAATCGTCGAGATTCAAGGATTCAATATAGTTTATAAAACAAAACATTAGAATCGATGAATCTTTATTCATTGAAATTTATATGATAATTTGAATCTTTATTAAATAAACAATAAAATAATCTTTAGTTAGTATCGTATTGTTGTAAGTTCGGTTTTAATAATGAACTTTGGTATACTAAAAACTAAGTTTTCAAAAAATCAGTTAAAACTCCATAGTTTTAGACTGAGCTATAGAACCGGGAATTGTTACTTTTCTTTTTTTGATTCGTTTTTATTTATCCAATGTTATTTTATGGATTCAAACAAAACGAAAAAAAAATGTATTATTTAATGAAGAAAATGAAATAACTAGAATTTTCTATGTATAACAATTTGATTACTAAATCATAAGAATTTATCATTGTCTAATGATTTAGATACTATTTTATTATTATCAAAGTAAAGTATTAATATCTTTAATTATTATATTTCATTATCATTATTATATTTCATTATATATATAATAATGGTAAGATTTACCAAATTAATTAGGTTTTTAGTTAACCATATAACAAATAAAACAACAAAATTTGCATTTCTATCACAATCATACTCTACTTTTCACAATAGAAAAAAAAAATTTCTATTGTGAAAAGTAGATACAAAAAAACCCCAAACCCAATATACATACCCTTATTCTACATATCACATCCACATACGATATTTATATACCACAGCAACTAGTTCCAACTGATCCTGTTTGATATTGAGGAGTTCAATACACTAATTAATGTTAATCATTTATTTTAAAATACTTGACGTTTTTCGGGGTATGTCAATTCCGATTATTCCACGACTTTATTATTTGTTTGTTGTACAAAAAAACTTTTTGAACGTCCGGTAGAAACCGATTTCGCTAAAGAAAAAGCCTTTACTGCAGCTAAATTTCCTTTTTTCTTCCAAATATTTTTACGAATACGTTTTTTTGACATAGAAGTACGTTTTTTGGGGACTGCCATTCAAAAAAAGGGTTACTTTTTTTTATCATTGTATGTGAAAGACATGTATTGTTCAAAATGAATTGTTCCTTTTAGCCATTATCCATATTTATATTTATTCCGTAGTAAAATAGTAAAAAAACATTTAATTTTTCAAACACATTAAAAAAAAACTTATGAAAACATAAACATATAATAAAATTTAAATTAAAAAATTGAAACATACACATTAATATATTTAAAATATAAATAATTTAATCATATATATTATATATATATCATATATATGAGCATATGTATACATACCCTATGCCTATGACATATATATATAGTATAGCTAAGAAAAAAAAATACAAGTACAAGAAAGGAAGGAAATTGTTTTTTATTTTTATTAATTGATTAAGGTAAGAGTGCCATACCCATAATTGAAATTACAATTCGAATTAGTAGTTAATCTGTTAACTAAGATATTTGATTACCTGATAACAATAACCTTATTTATTTTTTAATTTAAATTTTAAGTACGGATCGTACTATCTATATTCGAATTAATTATTCCTTTTGGTATAACCATTTTTCCTTAATATACTATATCCTTAATATACTATATTATATAATATACCTATAAATTACCAGGATGGAATATTGTATTATTCCAGTTTTAGTAGAATGATTAAAAATTTAATTTTTTATTATGGAACATACATATCAATATGCATGGATAATAACTTTTCTTCCACTTCCAGTTACTATGTCAATAGGATTCGGGCTTCTACTTATTCCGACAGCAACAAAAAATATTCGTCGTATATGGGCTTTTCCTAGTATTTTTTTCTTAAGTATAGCTATGGTATTTTCAGCTAATTTATCTATTCAAGAAATAAATGGAAGTTACATATATCAATATCTATGGTCTTGGACCATCAATAATGATTTTTCCTTAGAGTTCGGATATTTAATCGATCCACTTAGTTCGATTATGTCAATACTAATTACTACTGTTGGAATCATGGTTCTTATTTATAGTGACAATTATATGTCCCATGATCAAGGATATTTAAGATTTTTTGCTTATATGAGTTTTTTCAATGCTTCTATGTTGGGATTAGTTACCAGTTCAAATTTGATAAAAATTTATGTTTTTTGGGAACTAGTGGGAATGTGTTCTTATTTATTAATAGGATTTTGGTTCACACGACCGACTGCAGCAAGTGCTTGTCAAAAAGCTTTTGTAACTAATCGTGTAGGGGATTTTGGTTTATTATTAGGAATCTTAGGTTTTTATTGGATAACTGGTAGTTTTGAATTTCGGGATTTGTTCGAAATAACTAACAACTTGATACACAATAATGGGGTCAGTTCTTCATTTGCTACTTTGTGTGCTTTTTTATTATTCCTCGGTGCAGTTGCTAAATCCGCGCAATTCCCCCTTCATGTATGGTTACCCGATGCAATGGAAGGACCTACTCCTATCTCGGCTCTTATACACGCTGCTACCATGGTAGCAGCGGGAATTTTTCTTGTAGCTCGACTTCTTCCTCTTTTCATATCTATACCTTACATAATGAATATTATTTCTTTAATAGGTGTAATAACAGTACTATTAGGAGCTACCTTGGCTCTTGCTCAAACAGATATAAAAAGAAGTTTAGCCTATTCTACAATGTCTCAATTGGGTTATATTATGTTAGCTCTAGGTCTAGGTTCTTATCGAGCTGCTTTATTCCATTTGCTTACTCACGCCTATTCTAAAGCTTTATTATTTTTGGGATCCGGAGCCATTATCCATTCAATGGAACCTGTTGTTGGATATTCACCAGATAAAAGTCAGAATATAATTCTTATGGGCGGTTTAAAAAGATATGTTCCAATTACAAGAACTACTTTTTTATTAGGGACACTTTCTATTTGTGGTATTCCACCTCTTGCTTGTTTTTGGTCCAAAGATGAAATTCTTAATGAGAGTTGGTTGTATTCACCAATTTTTGCAATAATAGCTTGTTTCACAGCAGGATTAACTGCATTTTATATGTTTCGCGTGTATTTACTTACTTTTGATGGGCATTTGCGCATAAATTGTAAAAATTACAGTAGCACCAATAATAGCTCGTTCCATTCAATATCTCTATGGGGAAAAGAAGTTCCAAAAAAAGTTGATAGAAATTTTCTTTTATCAAAAATAGAAAATATGGTCTTCTTTTTTTCAAAGGATAGATATAAAATATCTAGTAATCTAAAAAAAAGAAGACCATATTCTTTCGAAAAAAAGTACACTTATACTTCTATGTATCCTCACGAATCGGACAATACTATGCTATTTCCTCTGTTTGTTTTGGTACTATTTACTTTGTTTGTTGGAACAATAGGAATTCATTTTGATTATGGAATAATATATTTTGATATATTATCAAAATGGTTAACTCCATCGACAAATCTTTTACATCCCAATGCGAGTTATTCCGTGGATTGGTATGAATTTTTTACAAATGCAATTTTTTCGGTAAGTATAGCTATTTTTGGACTATTAATAGCATATGTTTTATATGGATCTGTTTATTCATTGTTCCAGAATTTGGAATTCATTAATTCATTTATAAAAGGAGGTCCTAAAAGAATTTTCTTGGACAAAATAAAAAATAGAATATACAATTGGTCCTACAATTGTGGTTATATAGATATTTTTTATACTAGAGTTTTTACCTTGGGTATAAGGGGATTAACCAAACTAACTCAGTTTTTTGATAGAAATATAATTGATGGAATTATCAATGGGGTTGTTGTTGCAAGTTTATTTATAGGGGAAGGAGTCAAATCTATGGGAGGTGGACGAATTTCTTCTTATCTATTTTTGTATTTATTTTATGCATCAATATTTTTATTCATTTTTTTATTCTTTTATAATTTATTATAATTTAATATTTAATAATTTTCTATTTTTTAATTTTTCTTTTTGATTCGGCCATAAATACACTGTATAGAGATTTTTTTTTTTGTAATGAATTGATCGGTCTTTTTCTTTTTTATATGAAGAAAATTTCATTGATTCTTTATTGTGAATCGTACAATTTTGATTGATTTTTTTTCGCCATTTTTTCGCTACTAATACTAATCGAGACCATTTGCTCTGAGATAAATTGTATGCATAATTACCCTTTAACCAGTTTTTCCATTCATTCATTCCAGGCTTCTTTATTTTCTTATACTTATACCTTGATTTGGAGTTAAATATTCCTCGGGTTATAGAATAATACTTTATCTTGTCCTTAATAAAAGGATGGGTACCGCGATATTGAAGTACAGATCTAAAGTGATGGTTGTTAAGTAATTGGGTTTGTGATATTTTGTAAAATACATATGCTTGGGACAAGGAAGATAAATCGTAATAAGTATTTGAATTATTACTAGGATTTGAAAAGTCCTTTTCTTTTTCTATAGTCGAAATAAAGTTCATTGTATGTTGATCTGTTTCATCAATTCCTTCTTGATTTCTTTCATCGTTGTAAATGGATTCATTGATCATTTTTTTTGTTGAAAGTTGTGCATTGACCTTCGAAATGCTAACCATACATAGCAGGATATCCATGTATATTTTTTCAATGAAAGATTTCATAAAATAATGTGATTTGCATATTAATCGAGTATTTATTCTTTTGAATATCCGCCAAATATCTTTCTTTAATTCTGGTCTTTTATCATCATAGGCTGGAACTTTTTTTTTCTTTTCTTTTGCGATTTCTTCTATTTGATTCCTGATTATGATTGTCTTATCAGCAAGATCTTTCATTTCATTTTCTATGAATAAAAAATTTGTCCAATTCATAGATTGAATTTGCATGGTCGATTCAGGAATAATCTTATTATTATCTTTTGAATCTTTTGCATTTTCATTTGGTTCATATACTTTCACCTTCTTGAATTCAAATAAATAAATTGGGTTTACTTTTTCAAGTTTATTCATTATTCGTTTTAGAACTGGAAAAATTTTGATAACCCATGGTTTTGAAACTTTTACTTTTAGAGGTAGAAAATAATTCTTTTTCACTTTTCGAATATTTTTTTTTAGTTCTTTATATATGGGTTCAAAAAAAGAAGGTAGGGTTCGGGCAGGACCAAAAGGAAGTTCTGTTTCCGTTCCCCAAACTGTTAAAAAACTAGAATTTTCTTGTTTTACTTTTTTTTTCATTGGATCTCCATGATGAGATCGTAGTTTAGATCTTCGCCAAGGTTTTAAACGGAAAGGAAATAGAATTTTTACCTGAAGACCATCTGTTAACCAATCTTGAGGAAATTCTGTTTCTGATAGTGGAATACCATTATACGTACATTTAACATGCATTTCACTCTTCCAGTCCTTAAAATCCTCATACCACTCGGGGTATTGGAATAATAACATACGTCCAACATTTTTAGCTATTATCAATGAAGGCAATATAATGTTTTTTCTAAGAAAAGCGTGGATCAGGAGTATCAAACTTCTTATTGCTTGAGCAAATATAACGCTATCCCAAATTTCTGCTATTGCCATTCGTTCATTTTCTTCTTCTCTCTTCTTCTCGTTTTCATCGAGAGCCTTCAGAGTTTTCTTCATCTTTTCTTTCTCAAAATCGTCAATTTTTAATTCCGTTTTTGGTTTTTTCTTCGCAAAATTCCTAAAAATAGACTTAATATTTTGATCGATCTTGTTTAAAAGAGAAAAAAAAAATATGTTTTCTACTCGATCAAAAAAAAGCGGAGAATTTACATATGCTTGGAATGTGTTCCAAATAACTGTTTTACGTCTTTGAGCGCGTAAGGATCCTTTGATTAGACCTCGACGAAAATCAGGTTGTTGTGAGTAACGTATCAAAGCCAACTCGTTTATTTCATCATCGTTAGTCTCGGGATTCACGCTGTAGTCAGTATAAATCACCACTCGTCTGGCTTTTCTTGTACGAATTTCCTGATCTTGTTTCATTAGTTGCTCATGTTCATCTTCTTCATCTTCATCCTGTGCTAGTGCTTCTAACTCTTCAGTTAGTTTGTATAACCGTTGAGGAATTTTTTGAATGATTTTTTCTTTAAGGATTTCTTCTCCTTCTTCAATGATTTCTTCTCCATTGGTTGTAATTATATCGAATACAGATTTCAAAGATTTTGCTTTATTTTCTGAATTTCTTTTTATTTCTTCTTCCAATAAAGAAGATTTTTTCAAATGAGAATTGGGTATGTACTCAAAAGATAATTGATCAATTGACATTAACGAATTAATAATATAATTCCATGGTGATTTTTCATTAAGTGGATTTTTTTCATGTTCAAATTCTTGGTAATTATTAGAAATAGAAAATAGCCCATGAAGCTTATTTATCCAAACTATTTTCGTGGAATTTTCTTTCGAAGTAATTAAATGATTCATGGTTGTATGTGAATAGAATTTGTTTATTTTTCCACGATATGCGCCATTCAAAAGAGGATCATATGCTTTTGGCAAGTATTCTTGTTTATTCTCATCATTGCATAATCTGGTCCTTTTTTCTAGTATATCTAGAGTAAGAGATACTTTTTCTTTTTCTAGAATTTTTATTCTACTTATTAATTCATTACTCAAGTTGTACTTTTTTTGCTCATTGGTAGAAACCCAATAATTATATAGGTCTTCATGGATAAATTTTTCTGTCGTGTACAAAGAAATTTTACGTTCTATCATTTTTGAAAAAATCAATAAACTAGGTGGATATGTAAAAGATATTGTTTGTTTTCCATCACTTAAACATGTATAAAAAAAATATTGTGACATTTCATTTCGTATAGAACGTGCAAGTCGATTATTTTGTATATACCGTGATGGACGATTCCACTGCTTATAATTGAAAAGAAAAGTTACAAGAGATTTTTCAAAAGGATACGTTTTTTCCACTCGGATCTCTTCCGTTTGATCTATTTTGTCCG